GCCCATAGACGCCACAATTGCGGAAATTTCAACCTGTAAATTTATATTGGTTCTAGTATGTAAATAAACCGCAAATACTATCCAAGTAATAAATGCCCAAGTTTCCTTTGGGTCCCAATTCCAATAGGACCCCCATGCTTCATTAGCCCATACTGCTCCTGAAAGAATACCTATAGTTAAAAAGAGAAAACCTAGACTAATCACACGATAACTCCAATAATCCAACTGGTGAATCAATTGGGACCTGTAATAATTGTTAGCAGAAAAAAAAGAAGCATTTCCTAAAAAATTGTTTCTTTCATTTATGTATTGTATTTCACCAAAGGAAAGTTCCTCGTTTAGTTTTAATAAAAAAGTATTCCTCTTACAAAAAAAATTTATGTTTTTTCGAAATGTAAGGACCAGAAGTGCTACTGATAATAATGATCCACATAAAAGAGCTGCATAGCCCAATATCATCATACTTACGTGCATTATTAACCACTCGGATTGGAGAGCGGGTACTAATATTTCGGATTGATGTATTTCAGTTAAAAGACCCGAAGTAGCAAAGCCTTGGGTAAAAATAACACTTGACGCAGTTATTGTGCTTAAATGGCTTTTTTTTTTTTTGAAATATGGAACTATATGAATAACTGATAAACTCCAAGAAAGAAAGATTAATGATTCATATAAATCACTTAGTGGGAAATGCCCCGAATAAATCCAACGAGTGACTAATAATACGGTTATACATAAAAAAGTAGCTATCATTCCCTTTTCTGACGAATCATTTAGTTTTATGATTTCATCGATTAATAAAGTTATGAAATGAATTGTAATTACAATGGAAACGATCGAAAAGGAAATATGAGTTAATATATGCTCTAAAGTTGAAAATATCATAAAATTTTTAAAAAGGGGGAATCCTGAAATAAATAAGGAGTTGAATTCATTCTAGAATTTATAATATATTGTATCTATTTTCGAAGAGAAGGTCTGCCGCCACTCGGACTCGAACCGAGATGCTCTCGCACTGCTTCCTAAGAGCAGCGTGTCTACCGATTTCACCATAGCGGCTTGTTCGAATTCATAATAGTCTATTCATAGTCAATCGTCGAGATTTAAGGAGTCAACTAAATGAAATCTTTTTAGTCAAAATGAAAATTGATGAATAAAACTTTGTTCAAATATAAATTCGAAGGTTCATTATTATGGGGTATCGGTTTTATTTACCTTAGTGCTTTGGTGTAGTTTATGCTCTTCTATAATTCAATAGAATCGAACTATTGAAACTATAAACTTCAACCCTCTAGTTATTGATAGAACTATAAAAGATTTATCATTTATATTATTTTCTAAAAGTGAAAAAATGTATTTTACCAATGAACAAAAAATAAGACCCCTTTTTATTACTCAAAACTTGCACATTAATTCGGACAAAAAATTCCAGGCTTTTGTCGGTTGGGTTGAAAGAGACATATATATATGGGAAATTTATATATTTTAATAGATTAATTCAGAGAAATTCAGATAAATAAGAAGTCAGAAAGTTACACAAAAAATTTTCAAAATAAATGAATAAATTAATTTCAACGATGTATTAATTTTAACTAAAGATCTCTTTTTTACCCTTCTTCAATATATTTCAATATATATAGTATAGAAAAACGTCGATTATAGTAATTGTGACAAATAGGTTGATGGGGAAAAAAGACTCCCCCATCTCCAAAACAAGAAAATATACTAACAAATATACTAACAAAGGCTCAAGTTTTGTATCTTGTCTTTATTCTTTTTTCAAAAGCTTTTTATAATTTACTAACCCCTAAACCGAAGAATTATTATTATAGATATCCTAATCCTAATATCCTAATAGCGAAGCGAGTTCTAGTTCATATTGATTAGCCACAAACACATAGGTTTGTTAATTTCCTATTAAGAATGAAATGGGCCTATATTTTCTATTCGGATTATTCCACTGTTTTATTTTATGACTTTTTTTGTCGCACAAAAAAACTTTTTGAGTTTCCGGTAGAAAGAGATTTACCTAATGACAACGCTTTTAAGGCTGCCCAATATCCCTTCCCCTTCCAAATATTTTTACGAATACGCTTTTTTGATATAGAAGTACGTTTTTTTGGAACTGCCATTTAAAAATTAAGAGGTTACTCGTTGTTATAGTTGGATGTGAAAGACATCTATTGGTCAAAACGAATATATTCATTATCTAGAGAAAAAAAAATATATAGATATAGAAAAAATATGCGAAAATCATACAAAATCTTACTATAAAAATATAATTTAATTTTTTTATACATAAAATAGACCGAAGGATTTAAGAACCCTTTAAGAACCCATTGCCTAATGAAAAGCCTAATGAAAACTTTAAATTTTTCTATTAATCTATTAATTGGTCAAACTTGAGTAAAGAATACTTCGAAATTACATTTTAAAATTCGAATCAAACTAGTAATTAAAGTAATGAATCTGTTCAAAGATACACGTTTTGTTAAAAAAAATCTTCGTTATTTTTTTATTAAATTTTATTTTACCCCCTTTTGATAATTACCCCCCCTTTTGATAAATATAAAAATAAATCTTATAAAAAATATAAAATGTTAGATATTATAGCGCTTCCTATAAATGTTTTTTTATTGAAACGGAAAGTAATCAATCAGTTTCATACTGAAACTAGTTAATGATTTGGAACAAACTGACTAAAAAGCGAGATTCGTACAAAAATTGTATCTTAGTTAATCCTATGATTCATATCGATTCATATCGATTCATATCAGATTTATTTTTAATGTAATTTTTTATCATTACTTTATGAATATAAAGTGATTTAATAATAATGAAATTTTGTATTTTCGTTATTTTTAAGAAAAATCTTAGTTAATAACTAAATTCCCTTTTTATGAACAAGTAGGTCATATCATTTGCCCAATTGTAACTTCTTTATTTTAATATTTAAAGTATTTTGGAAAGACCCAGATAATATATAAAATTAGAAAAATATCTTTAAGTTAGTACATCTCTTGATTTTTTTATTGACCCCTTTTGTTTTGAAATTGAAAGGGGGTAGGATCCGGTAAATCGTAAACAATCAATTAAGAATAAAAAACTTTTTTATGGAACAGACATATCAATATTCGTGGATAATACCTTTCCTTCCACTTCCAGTTCCTATGTTAATAGGAGCGGGACTTCTTCTTTTTCCGTCGGCAACAAAAAGTCTTCGCCGTATGTGGGCTTTTCAAAGTGTTTTTTTGTTAAGTATAGTCATGATTTTTTCGATCAATCTGTTTATTCAGCAAATAAATGGCAGTTCTATCTATCAATATGTATGGTCTTGGATCATTAATAATGATTTTTCTTTAGAATTCGGTTACTTGATCGACCCGCTTACTTCTATTATGTCAATATTAATCACTACTATTGGAATTATGGTTCTTATTTATAGTGATAATTATATGTCGTATGATCAAGGATATTTGAGATTTTTTGCTTATATGAGTTTTTTCAGTACTTCTATGTTAGGATTAGTTACTAGTTCTAATTTGATACAAATTTATATTTTTTGGGAATTGGTAGGAATGTGTTCATATCTATTAATAGGGTTTTGGTTCACACGGCCTGTTGCTGCAAATGCTTGCCAAAAGGCATTTGTAACTAATCGTGTTGGGGATTTTGGTTTATTATTAGGAATTTTAGGTTTTTATTGGATAACAGGGAGTTTCGAATTTCGAGATTTATTCAAAATATTCAATAACTTGATTTCTAATAATCATAATGAAGTCAATTTTTTATTTGTTACTTTCTGTGCCGTTCTATTATTTGCCGGTGCGGTTGCTAAATCTGCACAATTTCCACTTCATGTATGGTTACCGGATGCCATGGAGGGGCCTACTCCTATTTCGGCTCTTATACATGCTGCTACTATGGTAGCTGCGGGCATTTTTCTTGTAGCTCGGCTTATTCCTCTTTTCATAGTCATCCCTCACATAATGAATTTCATCTCTTTGGTAGGAGTAATAACAATATTATTCGGGGCTACTTTTGCCCTTGCTCAAAAAGACATTAAGAGAGGTTTAGCCTATTCCACAATGTCTCAATTGGGTTATATGATGTTAGCTCTAGGTATGGGGTCTTATCGAAGTGCTTTATTTCATTTGATTACTCATGCTTATTCGAAAGCATTATTATTTTTAGGATCCGGATCCGTTATTCATTCAATGGAAACTCTTGTTGGATATTCTCCAAATAAAAGTCAGAATATGGTTTATATGGGGGGTTTAACAAAACATATCCCAATTACCAAAACTGCTTTTTTATTAGGTACACTTTCTCTTTGTGGTATTCCGCCTCTTGCTTGTTTTTGGTCCAAAGATGAAATTCTGAATGATACTTGGTTGTATTCACCAATTTTCGCAATAATAGCTTGGTTTACAGCGGGATTAACCGCATTTTATATGTTTCGAATCTATTTACTTACTTTTGAAGGACATTTAAACGTTCATTTTCAAAATTATAGTGGTAAAAAGAATACTCCCTTCTATTCAATATCTCTATGGGGTAAAGAAGATTCAAAAAGAATTAACAAAAATTTTCGTTTATTAACGTTATTAACAATGAAAAATCATGATATTTTTTCTTTTTTTTCAAAAAAAACGTATCTAATTGATCAGAATGCAAGAAACATCACACAACCTTTTATTACTATTACCCGTTTTGGAAATAAGAAGTTTTTTTCGTATCCTTATGAATCGGATAATACTATGTTATTTCCTATACTAGTATTGGTTCTATTTACGTTGTTCGTTGGATCCTTAGGAATTCCTTTCAACCAAGGAGGATTGTATTTGGACATATTATCAAAATGGTTAACTCCTTCTATAAACCTTTTACATCAAAATTTGAATAATTCAATAGATTGGTATGAATTTTTGAAAGATGCTATTTTTTCAGTTAGTATAGCTCTTTTTGGAATATTTATAGCCTTTTTTTTATATAAACCT